AAAAAAAATTCCAAGATAGTAAAAACCATCTTTGGATGAAGATAAGATAATGGTAGAAAGAGTACCATGCTGTGCTGGATTTCAAGCAGTTTCGCTTTAACCATGCTATTAGCCTACATTATTGGTTCAGAGAGAATCAAAATAGATTTACCAAAAACGCACGAAATGCTATGGTTCTTCCATATGATTTTAAAAATTATTCAGAAGTAATTCGTGGAATTATGCACTCTATGTTATAAATAAAGTGCAGCTGGTTGAATCCAGCACTTTTTTTGAAATAAACAACTCGCACACACTCCCTTTCCAAAAAAGATCAATACACCAAGTACTACACTTAGATTTATTGGATTTGTTGCTAAAATATCGGTATTAAATCCGAAACTCCCGGCGGATGACCAGTGACCCAAATAAACGACAGAATCGGTTACATTTTTCATATGATCTCCCTAAGAATTAGAATAAAAAAGTTCTTTTTATATCACTTCGTCCCCCCCTTTTGTCTTTATTTATTAATTTTATAACCAGCGTCAAAAATCTATTATAGGTAGAACTCGATTTGACTTTTCTAATTCCAATTTCCACTATGAACGCGAATTAGATACTAGGACTGATGTTACTTGTAAAATAGTTTGTTGAAACATTTCAGTTCTAATGGACTAAGAAGGGGCAGGAAAAAGGCGAATTGCTATGCGAACACTCTCAAACTAAGTTCGTTGATTTTTATTATTGTGGTAACGAATAAGTAATTCTAGGAGTGAAATCTTGGATGGAAAGTCTAGGGGAATAACAAAATACATATTTTTTCTATTTCTAGGATTAGATTAAACAAAAGGATTTGCAAATAAAAGTGCTAATGCTACAACTAGTCCATAAATTGTTAAAGCTTCCATGAAAGCCAGACTAAGCAATAAAGTCCCTCTTATTTTTCCCTCTGCCTCGGGTTGTCTCGCAATACCTTCTACAGCTTGGCCCGCAGCAGTACCCTGACCAACTCCAGGTCCAATAGAAGCAAGTCCGACGGCTAATCCAGCAGCAATAACAGAAGCAGCAGAAATCAGTGGATTCATTAGAAGTTCCTCACACCAAAATAAAGAAATGGTTAATGATACAAGCAACCAATGAATTAGAACTTAATTATTATTATTCGCTGGCGACAATTGGTCCGGGCGAAGTAAGTAAGAACTCGGATTTGAATTCCCTCAACTTTACTTCCTACGGTGCTTTGTCCCGAACCATTTTTTGTCTTCTTCCTTCTTTTGCTTGATTTAGTTTATTATTCAATTCACAGGCATAGATCAAATGGGAAGATTTCTATTTGAATCCCCGTCTAAATTCATAGCAATAAATCCAATTCTATCTATCTTTAGGCCATATAGACCCAATCCATTACACATATACAAGCCCGTCTTGGATAATGTAAACTTACTATTTCTATCATTCCTATCTTAGAGTGAAAGATTGTCCTAAGGCTTAAAAGCTCTTATTTCGAAATAAAAAAATAAAAAACAAGTTAATGATGCCCTTCCATAGATTCTCCTATATAAGCCGCAGCTAAAGTTGCAAAAATAAGAGCTTGAATACCACTTGTAAATAATCCAAGAAACATAACGGGAATAGGAACCACTAAAGGTACTAAAGAAACAAGAACAACAACTACTAATTCATCAGCTAATATATTCCCGAAAAGTCGAAAACTAAGTGATAAAGGTTTTGTGAAATCTTCTAAGATATTAATAGGTAAAAGAATTGGGGTTGGTTGAATATATTTACCAAAATAACCCAATCCCTTTTTGCTAAGACCCGCATAAAAATATGCTATTGACGTGAGTAAAGCTAAAGCAACAGTAGTATTTATATCATTCGTAGGTGCAGCTAACTCCCCTTGCGGTAACTCTATAAGTTTCCAAGGTAAAAGAGCCCCGGACCAATTCGAAACAAAAATAAATAAAAACATGGTTCCAATAAAGGGAACCCAAGGACCGTATTCTTCTCCAATCTGAGTTTTGCTCAAGTCTCGAATGAATTCAAGAATGTATTCGAAAAAATTCTGACTGCTAGTCGGGATAGTTTGTGGATTCCGAATAGCGATAGCGGTTGACCCTAATAAGATAGCAATTACAACCCAAGAAGTGATAAGTACCTGGGCATGCACTTGGAAACCCCCGATTTGCCAATATAAATGTTGGCCTACTTCCACACCGGATATAGCATAGAATGTGTTGATGGAACTCATATTGCCCTCTGACAGAAATAGAACTTGAAAAGGAATTATTTTGATTCAATCAGCGCTTTTTTAAATTTTGTATACCAACAAATCACATAATATACCCATAGATTTTTATCCTTTTCATTCCAGATCCGTATAAGCAATTGTAAAAATATATGGAGGTCTAAAAGTCATTTTTTATTAATTATTAATCAAGGCTTTTTTATATATCTCGAACGGCCCTCACAAATAGCAAATACTAGTTTGTTAAGAATTAATCGGATCGAAGCTATAGCATCATCATTCGCTGGAATCGAAATATCTGCAAGATGGGGGTCACAATTTGTATCGATTAAACAAATCGTTGGAATTCCCAAAGTGATACATTCTCGAAGAGCCGTGTCTTCTTCTTGCTGATCAACGATGATTACAATATCAGGTAAACTCGTCATATATTTAATCCCACCGAGATATGTTTGCAAGTGAGATAATTGTCTCTTCAGCATAGCTGCATCTCGTTTCGGAAGACGGTTATTGAGCCCCCCTTCCATTCTTAAGTCCCGAAACTTATGAAGTCGTGTTTCGGTCGTGGACCAATTCGTTAACATACCGCCGAGCCATTTTTTATTAACATAATGACAGCGAGCCTTTATTGCAGCTCGAGCTACTGAATCCGCTGCTTTATTTTTGGTACCAACAATTAAGAATTGTTTTTCCTTACTTGCTGCATTAAAAACTAAATCACAAGCTTCTGATAAAAAACGCGCCGTTGTAGTAAGATTTGTAATATGAATACCCTTACGCTTTGCAGAGATATAAGGTGCCATTTTCGGATTCCACTTTCTAGTACCATGACCAAAATGAACTCCCGCTTCCATCATCTCTTCCAAATTGATGTTCCAATATCTTTTTGTCATTTCTCTCCACACTTCCTCTCTTTTTTTATTAAAAAAAAGACGAGGTACCCCGAAAATAAAATAAATAATTGTTCCGATGGAACCTTTACCGAAGATTGGCTGTTGATACACGATCCAAGCCAGTAATTCCTTTCTATTTGGATTGTCTTTTCTTTTTTCTTACTTAATTAAAAATTAACAACAAATAACCGGACCAACTCCAGACCAGTTAAAAAGAGTTATAAAGGATGAATCCGACCTCAGGAATCAGTAACTCCCATAAATGATTTTTCTGATGTATCATGGGAACTCTTTGAAATGGGAGAATGAAAGAAATCTCGGTGGTGGACCAAAATATCTTTTATTTTACCCTCAAATAACTTTTTCTTTTTCTTCGTCTGTTGCCTTGAATGATGTACTAATTCTTTGAATCCAGTACCGACGGGTATCATACTTCCCAAAACAACGTTCTCTTTCAGGCCCTTCAACCAATCGATACGACCCCGTAGAGCAGCTTTTGCTAAAACTCGAGCGGTTTCTTGAAAACTCGCTTCGGATATGAAACTTTGAGTATTCAGAGATGCTCTTGTTATTCCCAATAAAATAGCTCGGTAAGAGATTGGTTCTTCCAAAGCACGTCCCGTTCGTTCCGCGCGCAACACTCCAATAAGTTCTCCGGGTAAAAAAACATTCGACATTCCGTCTTCTGAAACTAATACTTTTGATGTTATTTGACGTACAATAATTTCTAGATGCCTGTTATGAATCTGCACACCTTGGGATCGATAAACCTTTTGTATCTTGTTAACTAACGAGATACGACTTTGCACTATAGTTAGCTCGACACCAATCAAGAATCCCCAAGGAATTCCAAGAATTCTTGTTATATGCTCATTCCAACCCTCCACTCTCTTTTCCAGGTTCATCGATATGGAGTCAATCGAACGTACTTCCAAGACCTGTTCTACTTTTGGAAGACCCTGCGTTATATCACCCGATCTTGATTTTTCATATATAAATGTAACAAAAGTATCTCCCGTAGAAAGGATTTCTCCATAATGGCCATGAACAGTTGCCCCTGGCGTGGCCAAATAGGGCTTAGCCGATCTAATTATTATAGAATCCACTTGAACAATTAAAACTTGGCCCAATTTTAGGTGGGGTCTGTTTTTCGCTATACACCCATTTTCACAAATAAACTGGCCAAGACTAATTGTTGTGGGTCTCTCTTCACAAAAAGTACAATGGATAAAATACCAAGTCAAATGAAATGGATTCAAAATTATTTTACTGCATAGATCGGGATTCGAAACCCCTCCATTTTCATCCATTAAATAGTAGTTAATTATTTCAAAAGGATCTTTCAAATTGTCAAGTTGAAAATATTTCATTACCGAGATTTGATTATGGGTTAGTAAATGGTAAAAATTAGTAATTTGAAGGGCTGTTCCTATGGGACCCAATGATTTCAATTTGCTAACGGAAACTCTAGGGGGTTCAGCTTCTTTTATTATATTTTTATATTTTTCACTGTTGAATGGCCCTAGTCGAGAACAGTTGGATGATGACAAAATTATCAAAGATTGATATTCTTTTTTTCTATTCAACAGGGTACGAATAGTTACTTGATTTTGGATAGGCGGTTGTTGACTCTCTGCCTTGGAATAAAACGGATTGATATAGGCGCAACCGGCTCCAGTAGTATTATAGATCAACCCTGAACTCGATGAATCGTTCCTTTTTCCAGTATATTCAAGGGGGGAGTTGACTAAGTCGATTCTTATAAAATCTCGCACGAGATCCTTTGTTTTTACTTGAACAAAAGAAGCAGGGGCCTCTCCGACATAAGAACGTTTTTTAGCGTGAGTCCAATTCAACACGAAACAAGTCCGAACTAA